AGAGATTCATTGGATTCTCATTCGTATTATGTATGGGCTAAAAAAAAAGGGGGGCTTCATTACAATTTTCCAATTTGGAAGATCTTTCTTTCGGGGGAGCCGGGCTACTAAAATGAACAAAAAAAGAGTTCTGCACCACGAACTTTGTACCGCGCACATCACTTAGATGGGCTCTCAAAAGTCACGTAGGAGGGAGTGGCGAAAGAGAATAGGAAAGAAAAAACGAAAGAAAGGAAAGGGGTTGTTGGGATTCTATTTGGACTGTATCTGAAATAAATCTTGTCTATTCCCACCTCTCCACTACTTAAGATCGGAGTGTTGGGTTTTCAAACAACTAGCTTAACTTTTTGGATATGTATGAAGGATTCACATTTTTTTTTTTTTTTGAATGAGAAGAGGCACCATATAAACAAAGAAAAAAGAAGACGAAACATCATCGAATTCTTTTCTTTCCCTATATACTTTTTTCTTTCCCCATCTACAATAAAAAAAAAAGAGAGGTATATCTCTAGATACCCAGATGGAGAAGTTATGGGTCGTGGTCTAGACTATTAACCAATATGTCTGATGATCCATATCGAATTTTGATGAGTATCTATTATTAACCACATGCCAGGAACCAGATTTGAACTGGTGACACGAGGATTTTCAGTCCTCTGCTCTACCAGCTGAGCTATCCCGACCCTTCCCGACGCATCATCCCCATCCTACTAGATGGATAGGGTCTCTGTCAATGAAAATGAAAGAGAATCAAAAAGCATTACATTACAAATTACAAAGTCTTACCCAGGGAATTTCTGGGATCTTCAAAAAGAATACTTTGTAAGTTTAATTGAATTAAGAATCATGATATGTACTGTGAATGATTCAAACGGGGGTTCCTTACTCATAGCGGTTCTTTTGTACGTATATCGTACATCTCAAGGACTTGTGATAACAGAGGAGCATTTCTGCTCCGATCCATTTGTGAAAGCGTAGAGTGAATGAGAAACATATCGTGGAACCACTGCTGAAAAAGAGGATAGAGGTAGGGGGATGGGCCCTCTTTTATTGTGATTGGGGATAGAGGGACTTGAACCCTCACGATTTCTAAAGTCGACGGATTTTCCTCTTACTATAAATTTCATTGTTGTCGATATTGCTATTGACATGTAGAATGGGACTCTATCTTTATTCTCGTCCGATTAATCAGTTCGTTAAGAGATCTATCAGACTATGGAGTGAATGATTTGATCACTGAATTTTTGGGGATCGATTCACAATAATGCTTCCATTTTTCCTCTAAAAAAAGAAAGATTCGGGGAGGCATTAATATGAATCATTTGGTATTTCAGTATACGTATGTATCTAGGTTCATCCTTCATCCCTTCCATGGAAAGATTCCTCTAGCCTAGCAACGCAGTCTACCCCATTCGTTAGAACAGCTTCCGTTGAGTCTCTGCACCTATCCTTTTTGGATTCTTGTTTTCGGAACCCCCCCTTTTTCTTTTTTCTGAAAACAGGATTTGGCTCAGGATTGCCCATTTTTGATTCCAGGGTTTCTCTGAATTTGAAAGTTATCACTTAGTAAGTTTCCATACCAAGGCTCAATCCAATCAAGTCCGTAGCGTCTACCAATTTCGCCATATCCCCTTTTCTCCTTGAAACTAGGATCTCATTGGGATGCCTTCCCCCTCTCTCTTTTCTTTCTCATTTTTCTTTCATTTTTACTTATACCGGAACCTTTGAATTCATTAGATAGGATTCTATCTCTAAAAAGTGTATCCGTTTACTCCTATTTGATTTCTTATGTATCTTATCTATCGGAGAACGGGTATTTAGTCCAATCAGATCAGAAATGATTCTATCATTGATGTATCCGCAATTCAACATGGACGGATCTATATCACAGAATATATGCCTCTCTTCTTCTCATTTTTAACGCGCGGTTTTTCATACTCGAACGGTCGATTCTTTTTTGTCTTATCGCTCTGAATGAAACCAGCGGAATGTCTCATTTTTTTTTTTCTGTATTTTATCCTTATTATGCTGATTCTTGATAATCATATTTCTATAAATAGAAAAGAAAATCCTATAACTAAAACTGAGAAATAGAATCAATGAGAAATAGAAAATCAAAAGAAAACTTCGATTTATTTTGATTTGATTTCAATTGAAAAAGGATATATCATTCTATTTGAGATTTCTTGTTATAGAATATTCATTATGAATTAGATTCATATTCTATTCTTTCTTCTTTCTATATGCTATAGGATTTCTGAATAGCTAAGATCCTGGCAGTTTGCGGAATTCCTATGCAAAATTTCTGTTATGTGAGCCCGCTTAGCTCAGAGGTTAGAGCATCGCATTTGTAATGCGATGGTCGTCGGTTCGATTCCGATAGCCGGCTTTTTTCTTTGTTCGATTTTCTACTTTGAATACATGAATGTCTCCTTGACACCAAGGAATGGAATATTGAAAAGACTTCTTTACCGTCTTTCAAAAAGGAACTGATCGAGTATGTCGTAAAAACTTCCAACTATGAATAAAAAAAAAGCTTCGAGCAGTTAGGAACAAATCAAGAAAAGTATTCTTAACTTGCTATATATACCAAAGAGTCTGAATATTGATACAATTCATCTCATTGTTCTTTGTAGTACAGTACTTCACTAGATTTTGCTTCGTTTATCATTTAGTATTTTGCTTCGTTTCTCATTTAGTTCAGTCTTAATTTAGGTTTATTCTTTCAATTGAATTTTCAATAAAAAAAGGAGTCTTTATGTCTCGTTACCGAGGGCCTCGTCTCAAAAAAATAAGCCGTCTGGGGGCTTTACCGGGACTAACTAGTAAAGTGCCTAGACCCCTGGATCCTAGAAAGAGAAAGAACAAAAAATCTCAATATCGTAGTCGTCTAGAGGAAAAACAAAAATTGCGTTTTCATTATGGTCTGACAGAGCGACAATTACTTAAATACGTTCGTATCGCAGGAAAAGCCAAAGGATCAACAGGTCAGGTTTTACTACAATTACTTGAAATGCGTTTGGATAACATAATTTTTCGATTGGGTATGGCTTCGACCATTCCTGGGGCCCGGCAATTAGTTAATCATAGACATATTTTAGTTAATGGTTGTCTAGTAGATATACCAAGTTATCGCTGCAAACCCCGAGATATTATTACAACGAAGGATGAACAAAAAACCCGAGCTCTCATTCAAAATTCTCTTGATTCATCCTCCCAGAAGAAATTGCCAGAACATTTGACTCTTCACTCATCCCAATATAAAGGATTAGTCAATCAAATAATAAATAGTCGTCGGGTTGGTTTGAAAATCGAAGCGTTGCGAGTTGTAGAATATTATTCCCGTCAGACTTGAACCTAACTAAAATAACAAAGGTTCGGAAATTTTGGCCCCCTTTTCGACGAAGTAAATCGACCTAAGATAGGGGGGTTTTCCCATTTATGTATCATAAACAGATCGGCGGGGATATTTTCATGCCTTGGCCGCTCTTTCCAGTATTTTTCCGTACTACAAAACTACAAAAATGAGTAATCGAGAATCTATATCAAAGAAAGGTCCACTTGCTGGAAGTATTCGTTGTTATTTGATTTGATACATTGTGGTCAATAAGGTTCGTGAATTCAGTGAAGGGACGGAAAGAGAGGGATTCGAACCCTCGGTAAACAAAAGCCTACATAGCAGTTCCAATGCTACGCCTTGGACCGCTCGGCCATCTCTCCTACAAAATCTTATGTTCTGATTATGGCCCAGAAACCGAGTGAATAGCGAGTTATTCCTATTATTGCAGTATAGATCTGACGCATCAATTAGAACAATTCTAACTAGCAAAATAGAAAACTTTTTCTCAAAGTCAAAGAAAGATCGATTCGCGGCTCGGGGGATAAAAAAATGCATTTTTTTTTTTGAAAAAAAAAAAAAACGATTCAATTAAAAACGAAAAACAAAGGATATATCGATTCAGACGCCGATCCCGTCTTTTTCTGATATTTGTACCATACCGGATTAAACCAATGAATTGGAACGAATCGGCGGATGGATCTAGATTTTAGACTAGGGTTGCTAGACCATGGTTATGTTTAGACTCTGAGTCCATAGTCAGTCAAAAATCCCCTTCTAGTTTCAGATTTCTCAACAACACCTCCTTAACCCACAGATCTATTTCAAAGATCTATTTCAAATTCTTGAATCCTCCCATGAATTTTTCTATTTCGATTGTTTGTATAATATATATATATACACGCTATGCGCATAAAAAAAAAATGGATGGTAGTTTGCTTGTAGAATGATTATTCGATGCGTTTCCTCTTTAGATGGATCATAATCTAATCAAAACTTCTCTTCTCGAGTTATCAGAATCTGTAGGAAAAATTCCTTGCTTCTTCAACTTCGATGAAAGAGTTCCGTTCATTGGTATACTGCTCCATTTGGATGAAATCCAATCTCAAATATTTCCTTTATATCCCTGTCAAAAAGTAACAATTTGATTTGAGTGGAAGGTCTACATCTTTTTTTTTATGAGTCTTTTTTGTGTTATTTCGTACTGTACAATTCCTTTGTTTGTGGGATCCTTTTCCCACGAGGGGTAATGAGAAGAATTGGGGAGTGGATTGTGAACTATGCCTAGATCACGGATAAATGGAAATTTTATTGATAAGACCTCTTCAATTGTAGCCAATATCTTAGTACGAATAATTCCGACAACTTCAGGAGAAAAAGAGGCATTTACCTATTACAGAGATGGTGCGATTTGATTCTTTTTATTTATTTATTTACCAGTCTCAGTCTTACGAGAAAGGCACATGATTCGGGATAGAACGAAAAAAAATTATTCTATTATTATATTAAAAGAAACCTGAAAGAAACCTACGCTTCGTGAAGGTGAAGTTTGGAAATAGAACAATTCCTTCTATCGTGTATCCCCGATTGATGCAGCCTCAGATGCTTCCATTTTCGATTTAAGTATTGAGCGAAAGGTTCCACCTATAGGTTCTTACAGGTCAATCCTACTCCACTAGTACCATACCAATAGGCGGCATAGAGGAAGAAGCACTACACCTAGGAATCAACAACACGAAAACTTTAGTTAGAACTTACCCCCCTTCCTTATCGGGATCGGGACTAACAAGTAAGAATGGTTGGGACAACAAACATCCATCTCGTTCGTACTTTGGATACCCGTAGAACCATCGAAGCCCGTTGAAGTGACTCATTCCTGGAAATAGGGGGCGTTGAGGACAAAGAAATTGTTGGAGTTACCCTTTCGATCTACCACCAATACGCTGGATGTTAAGAAAAGGCCTCTTGCAGGAAGGCTGGCTAGAGATTTCTTGTAAAAATACTAGCCCCTGTCAGTTCATAATGAGAATCTTTCCATATTTTTTTTATTCCATGGATTATTAGCATTCATTATGCACAGAAGGGAGGAGCCGTATGAGATTGAAATCTCACGTACGGTTCTGGAACGGGGATTATTTGAATAGAATGAACAACCGTAACGGATGTCAGCTCAATCCGAAGGAAATTATGCGGAAGCTTTACAGAATTATTATGAAGCTACGCGACTCGAAATTGATCCCTATGATCGAAGTTATATACTCTATAACATAGGCCTTATCCACACAAGCAACGGAGAACATACGAAAGCTTTGGAATATTATTTCCGGGCACTCGAACGAAACCCATTCTTACCACAAGCTTTTAATAATATGGCCGTGATCTGTCATTACGTGCGACTATCTCCACTATAGAAAGAGGGAAAGAAAGATCCAATCCGCCAGTAAATACTAGAACGAAAATAGGCTTTCTACATATTTATCGTACAAAGCAACGATTTTTATTAGCTGTAGCAAAGAAAGAGACTTCATAGAAGCCAAACCAAAATAGGAAGAAATCGCTATGCCTATAAGACTAGATTCTATGGATAAAAGCTCTAATTGATAGGGGAAGCGCCGTAAAGATCAATTAGCGAGGGTTTGGACCGAGACAATAAGAACTGCTTACTTATGTCATGATATGAGATAAAAGTTAGGAATCCACTTATGTAATAGAGTCGATCCACTAAGGTATTCAGCAGCGGTGTAGTATCAAATCCCAAAGAGAGTAAGTCCTTTCTTTCTTATGGAGGAAAGTCTTTTTCAAAGATTCTATATGAATTTCTATATGAAACCGAGATAGTTACCTTTCAGAAAATGCTAATGATAGCAGAGATGCCTATGCTTCATTTTTCTGAAGGTGGGAGAAAAGAGAAAACTGAATTAGAAATGGAATCCAAATTCACGTTTGAAGCTCATGGAAATGTATGTAATTAACCTCTTCTGGTTAACCCGAGAAACAAAACAAAAATGGGATTGATTTACGAGAAATCTTATTTAGTTAGTCTAGGGTAGATTAAGATGAGATACCAAAATAATTGACTGCGGAGGCTGAGCCGTATGAGTTAGGAAACTCTCAAGTACGGTTCTAAGGGAAGGAATTAACCCACCTATTCTGACCGAGGAGAACAGGCCATTCGCCAGGGAGATTCTGAAATTGCGGAGGCTTGGTCCAATCAAGCTGCTGAGTATTGGAAACAAGCTATAGCGCTTACTCCGGGTAATTATATTGAAGCGCATAATTGGTTGAAGATCACGAGGCGCTTTGAATTTGAATAAGAACACTCTCTTTTTTTTTGTTGGATCCATCCGTAAAATCGAATAGATCATTCCTCTGGGAAGAGCTAATCACGGAATTTTATTATATCCCTTCTAATTCTAAGATCATTCTATTTCGTCTGGTACCTCGTAGAGATAAACGATACGCGAATACAGAATCTATCCCTATCCGCTATTCAAACTCAAAAAAGAGGCCTTTGAATGATTCAATATGGATACCAGGATATCTCTTATGAATGACTAATGAGTGCTCCGGTGATTTGGAAGAGAGGACTCGTAATACGTTCCGTGTAAGATAGGAAGTAGTTCCATCTAGGCAGTTATCCATTAAGATATGAATACACTAGATTGCACCAAAAAATCTTTTTTGTGTCAAGCCGCAGCCGGGAAAAGGTTTCCAAGCTTCTAAAGGTCCGTTGAGCGCCTCAGGGCTATGTCATAATAGATCCGAACACTTGCCCCGGATCGACTTCCCGATCATAATTGCTCTAGTAAATAACTAAAGAAAATAGATAGATGGGAGATAGAAAGGAACTAATTAGAAATATATCTCAGAGGTTCACTAATTACTTGACTGTTGGCGGGTCTCTTTGTATGTGTTATCCGGAAAGAGGAGGACTCAATGATTATTCGTTCGCCGGAACCAGAAGTGAAAATTTTGGTGGATAGGGATCCCGTAAAAACTTCTTTCGAGGAATGGGCCAGACCCGGTCATTTCTCAAGAACAATAGCTAAGGGCCCCGATACTACCACTTGGATCTGGAACTTACATGCCGATGCTCACGATTTCGATAGTCATACCAGTGATTTGGAGGAGATCTCTCGAAAAGTATTTAGTGCCCATTTTGG